GTTCTTCTGGATGCTGGACCTAAAATTACTCGAAGGAATAAATGTGATATAAATATATTGGATTTGATTATATCTGTGAATCGTAGTACACGTTGGAATATTATTTATCCGTTTCGGTCTTTGTGCGAAGATAATGAACAATATATAAATATATTCTACAATTTTTTCCGATCCGAATCATTGATAACAATAATAGATCGTTTCGCTTTATTAATTACCAAACCCGAACCTAATGAGTTTTGTGATCATAGTTATAAGAAGCTTATTTTTCATGTAAATCATATAATGGAAGAATTTTATAATGAAATATATATATTATTATTATTATCCAATGACAAGAATAGGTTAAACGATAGAAATTCGTCTTTTTTATCATGTATTTCACCAAATAAAGGTATTACTAGTGAGAATAATGAAAATCTACCTTGGATCATTCGGGAAAAATTGATAAAAACTTATTTTAGGGAAAGCTTAGAAAGATCTCATATAGCAGATAGCGAAACTAATAAATTAATTAAAAATGAAATTAATATACATTTTAAAAAATTATTAAATAGATTATATTTAATAAAAAAATCATACTCTCTTTTAAAGAATCAAATTTATGTACTTTGGATAGAAAATGAAGGTTTGGGTAATATCGCAAGGAATACAATTAACCGACATTTATTTAATTGGAGAGAAACTGGAAAAAAATGTTTTAATTATTCTAAGGTTTATAAAGGCAATAAATATGTCAATTGGAACATGTATGTATGTGAATGGTCCAATAAAACTGGGAATTTAACAGAATTTCTAAAGAATTTTGTTTCTTCTAAAAATAACTTTTTTGGAATAGTATACAATGAAGTGAGCTCTTTCGTTAATGAAAATTCGAGTAATCGATATGTGAAACTTAATAATAATTGCTTTAAGTTTTTTTTAATTCGTGAAAACTTTATAAAGGTGTTTGAGTTTCTGATTTATAAGTTCAAAGATCTTTTTTATACATTGAGTTCTTTGTCAAAATTCATTGATACTAAAAGTATTTATTCAAAAAGAAATATTTTAGATAATCGTGAATTAGAATTTGAATTTTTGATCGATGAAAAATCGATAGCACCCTCGTTTCCGAATGGGATATCAGTAGATCAAATTATCATTGATGTATTCCACAACGAACTCAACAATGATATTGATTGCATAGAACCATTTGATAACGCTTCTTTTTCCATATTTAAGAATCAAGACAATTTGAATCCCGTGAAACTATTTAATGGGAGTTCCCTGAGAACCTGTTTTCATGAGGCAAATACATTAGAGTTTTCGGATTATTTGAATCATCTCCAGTTGGATCCCAATAAGAGATGGTCTTTCTTCTTCCTCCGCAATGCGAAGAAAAATCCTATTCAAAACTATGATCTTACATATGAACAATTCTTAAATATTTTACCTATATATATATCTCCTTCATCTATCGTTGAAATAATATCTTTTCTCTTGAAAAAGGAAATTTTTTCAATTATTCGGTCACAGATATCTAAGATTTATTCCCCTGAGTATCCAAAAAGAAGTTGTGATCAATTATTTGCATTTGTTTATAATTTATATAAATTAAATTCATTAACTGAAACTAATTCATTTATTCGTGGAAAAAGAAATATTGACTCTATTAGAAACTTTCCTATTATAGCACCTTTAACGGAAAAACAAATAGTAAATTTCGAGATTAATTACTATTACCAGTCAATTTTCGCTACAAAGGAGTTTGATGTTTTCTTGAATAAAAGGACTTTAAAACCGAAACTGAGTCTTATTCAAAGTAAATCTTACGAAAATAATGTGCTCTCTGAGATTTTTGGAAGAATTCGGAGTAGAACCGATGGGATGCTTTATCAGGTCAATGAATTTTTTGGAAGAGATATTTTAATGGAAGATTCGAGAAACGGGATTGAAAACGAGGTTATGGATAGGGGAAGAACCAACTTGAATTTCTTCAATTCCTTCGGAAAAAATGAAATTATTTCTTTCTCAATTTTTTCACCACATCTAAAGGAATTAGTTAGAGAAACGAAAATGTATGTGATATCTCAAAAAGAGAATGTTTCTAAAAAATATAAATTACTCGAACCTTATATGCTGTGGTTTTTTACTCGTGAATGGTGGAAGTACTTTTATAATATATTCTTTTCAGAAGCATTTTCAAGGATATTAAACAATGATCATATTTCACATACTGAAAATGTAGGAAAAATAAGAATTGAAATAGGAATTGGTGATCAACCAAACAACAACCCATTATTTAATTTTAAATTCAGAAGCTCATTAATAACTCATTGGAATGATGAATATTTAATAATAATTTTGTTTATCCTTGTTCTCTTACTCTCTGAAAACTCGGACCATATTGACCTATGGAGACGCTTCAGAATATTTGAATACTTAACAAATTCTTTACAAAAATATCGTTTGGATGCGTTTATGTATCCTCATTTTGATACGATATATCATCATTCAAAATATCTTTATCCTTGGGTATTATATTATTCGGCATTCCTTAATTGGATATTATATTATTTGATATTATTTTCTCATTTGATATTCCCTCATCGAATATTCCATTATTTGTTTAATAGAAGAAACAAATATATATATATATATAATTTTATAAGGATAAGGATAAGAATAAATGGCTTCTACTATTTTATGATAAATATCAAATACTTTTGGAAAGAGCTTAATGAAGATTTATCCACAACTGAAAAAATTAAAGTATGGTTAAATAATAATGAAAGCTCGGACACTTTTTCGATAGAGAAAGAATTATTGATCCAGTCCCTAATAACAGAAAAAAGGGTTTTTCAGTATGGATTGAATACTACTTATCGTAATTCGTTGAATAATTATTTTGGTTATAAGATTACTAATAAAGAAGGGTTTTATTATTTAGTATATTTGGCTGAAAGCTATAAAAAGGATCTAATGAATTACCCGCTTAATCAATTTGATTCAGCGGAATCTCATAATTTCCTCGCGCTTCAGCAAAGAATGACTTTGTCGAATCTTAAATATAGAAAAATGATTTCTGTTCCATTTGAATTAGGATTATCCCTTTCCAAGGGGATTCTACTAATAAGTACCACGGAAACGGAAATAGAAAGATCATCATATTTAATAGAGGAGCTAGCAGTAGACTCTTGTGTTTCTTTAATACAAATATCTATGCAATATTTATATAAAGAGGATTATTCATATAGATGTGATCATTACATTATAGAGAATGAGATGACACTTTTTATGATAATTCTGTGCCGATTAATCTCTGTCTTGGAAGCAGCGAAAAAAATGTCCCCTTCCATAATATGGATCAAAAATATTCATGAAGTGAATGATATCATAGTTAAAACTCAACTAGAACCTACTAAACCTAGTGTTGAAGTATTATCACGTCAATTACATTTATTATTAATTTCTTTCATCGAGATTGCCAATAATACTACTAGAAGTATGATTGTTATTGGTTCAACTCATCTTCCCGAAAGAATGGATCCATCTTTAATATGTCCAAATCGATTAGATAGATTAATAAATGTTCAAATGCTTAGTATCTCAGAACGGCGGCAGAAAGGATTTCCTATTCCCATACGCAGCAAATGTTCTTCTCATCTAGATCGTCTAGAGAATCTTGATTGGTCCTTTCTCAATGAGTTTGGATATGGAACCTTCTCTTATTATGCATTACGACATCTAGAATCAATTGCTAATACATTTTTATTATTCGGTATTTCCCGCGATGAATGGGTTTTCTGCAATAATAAAATCAGAGCTTTTTTCTATGGACAAATCATTCCCAATAACGTTTTTTACAAAGCTTTTGTTGATAGTTTTTTCTATTGCGAAAAATATATAGATACTAGTCAAAATTATGAAAAACATCTTTATAAAGTAGGAAAGGCTATTGAGAACATAGTTATAAGAAGTATTAAAACGAGCCCTCTATGTGAAGGTAATTTTACTGACATTTTTTTGAAAAGCAATTTTAACGATTTGTTTAAATATTTAGAATCTTCTATTACCGAAAACGCTATAAAAGAATTTACTATACTATTATATATTCTGGGGTACTTAGCTGGATTAGCAGCTCGAGATTCTTGGTTTATATCGGAAGATAAAGAAGAAAATTCAATCTTTTTCGAGAATGAATATGAAAATTATTTCGAAACAGTCTGTTCTTTTTCAGAAAATCTTTTGGTAGAATTTCCGTGGTTGAAAACATATCAACAAAATTCTATTAATAATGAAATCAATAATAAAGTAAGATTTGCTTCTCATCCTGAAACAAGAGTTTCTATGATTATAATGCAGATGCAAAAATTTTATACTTTTTCATACAGGAGGGCGGTGAGAAGACACGGAATGGTGACCGATACAGCTTTTAGTTTCAGTAAACGGCGTCTCGATTTTTTTTGCGATAACTTATATTGGATAGGAATACCGGATAACTTCTTTCAATTTGAATCTGAAATAGCAGCACTGTATGGATATGGAAAGAATATAATAAAACCGCGTTTATATTTCAAATCTTTTCGTTATGGTTATAAGAGGTTCTCATATGAAAAATCACTAAAAATCTTAGAGATAATAGAGTTCCAAATGGAAGAGGTTTTATTTAAAGAACAATCTGTTGAGATCCCTCCATCGACGAAATATCAATTATCTTATGAACCGTTGTTATTTATTAGAAAACGATTTGTTTGGGATCCCACATATTTATCAATATTTGAAAAAAATCCCCCTGTTTTATTTTCACTTCGAGAGTTTTTTATGGATAAAGAAACGATAAAACAGCTTTATATTATTTACGAAGAAAAATTGAAAGTTTTAAAGGTGAGAAGAGATTTCAGAGACTTTTCTGTTTATTATGAAGAGGAAGAAGAAGAAGAAGAAGAAGAAGAAGAAGAAGAGGAAGAAGAAGAGGAAAAAGAAGAGGAAAAAGAAGAGGAAAAAGAAGAGGAAATAAATAGCAAAAGTAAATTGAAAAGTAAATTCGAACGAAATTTTGGTGTCCTACTCGAATATGTATACGGAAAACACTCCGAAATTTTGTATGAACCCTGGTTGATTGAATCTTCGTCAAAGAATGATTTGTTTTTTACTCGTCTCGAATCATTAAATAATTACAAAGAATGGCTTGACGTAAATAGTTTATTATATACTTTCATTCATAGTACTCTTTTTGAAAGTTATAAATATTTATCAAATTTATTTCTATCTAACAGAATGTCATTGAGTAATATAATGAAAATGCTTCTGAAGGATAGAAATATTTTTCAAAAGGAAATTGAAACTTTACTTAAAAGAAATTTCCAAATCGAACTCAGAAACAAAAAGATTTTGTAAAGTAAAGAAGGCGCTTCATTTACCTCCGTGTAGGCTAGGTCGTCTCTGCAAAGTTGGTTATGTCTCTCCATGAGATAGTAGGCATCAAGGAAGTGGGGAAATCAATATCGAGAATTAATTATCATAATATTGACTATGAATTATGAGAAAGCTACAAGAATAGTCGCTTAACTTAAGAAGAATATTCAATTAATAAAAGATAAAAATAAATTAAAAAAATAGGATATTTTCAAAACGAAAGTGGCAGTTCATGGGAAAGGTGGAATCGGTAAATCAACGACAAGTTGCAATATTCCAATTGCTTCAGCAAGACGTGGTAAACGAGTTTCACAAATTGGATGTGATCCTAAACACGATAGTACTTTTACCCTTACAGGATTTTTGATACCTACCATTATAGATACTTCACAATCCAAGGATTATCATTATGAAGATGTTTGGCCCGAAGACGTAATTTATAAAGGTTATGGGGGGGTTGATTGCGTGGAAGCGGGAGGACCACCCGCAGGAGCTGGGTGTGGAGGATATGCAGTAGGAGAGACTGTTAAATTGTTGAAGGAATTAAACGCTTCTTATGAATATGATATTATTTCATTTGATGTATTAGGTGATGTAGTCTGTGGAGGTTTTGCTTCTCCATTAAATTATGCGGATTTTTGCATTATAATTACAGATAATGGATTTGACGCATTATTTGCAACTAATCGTATTGCTGCTTCTGTTGGGGAAAAGGCGCGTACACACCCACTTCGGCCGGCGGGCTTGGTAGGAAATCGCACATCGGAAAGAGATCTTATTGATAAATATGTAGAAGCTTGTTCAATGCCCGTATTAGAAGTATTACCCCTCATTGAACATATCCGAGTATCTAGAGTGAGGGGTAAAACATTATTCGAAATGGTTGAATCTCAGCCCTCTCTTAACTATGTTTGTGATTTTTATTCAAATATAGCGGACCAAATATTATCTAAACCAGAAGGAATTGTACCGAAAGAAGTTTCCGATCGAGAATTATTTAGTTTACTTTCCGATTTTTATTCAAATCCTATCGGGAATAGGGAAGAGAAAAACGATCGAGAGAATTCGCTTGATTCTATGATAATAATTTAAAACTTAAATTATTTTGTTCATTAATCAAAGAAATATATCTATGTCAGTGAAAACATCTGAAACTCTCACTTTTGAATGCGAAACGGGTAACTATCATACTTTTTGTCCCATTAGCTGTGTAGCTTGGTTATATCAAAAAATTGAAGATAGTTTTTTTCTGGTGGTAGGTACAAAAACATGTGGTTATTTCCTGCAAAATGCCCTCGGAGTTATGATCTTCGCGGAACCCCGTTATGCTATGGCAGAATTGGAAGAAGGAGATATTTCAGCTCAATTAAATGATTATGAAGAGTTAAAAAGACTTTGTTCTCAAATAATAAAAAATAGAAATCCTAGTGTTATTATATGGATTGGTACTTGTACCACGGAAATAATAAAGATGGATTTGGAGGGCATGGCACCAGAACTGGAAAATGAAATCGGGATACCAGTTATAGTAGCGAGAGCAAATGGACTAGATTATGCCTTCACTCAGGGAGAAGATACTGTACTAGCTGCTATGGTACATCGTTGTGCCGAACGAAATTCCTATTTATTAGGTGATGAACGAAACCAAACCGTACAGAATCAAGCTTCACAAGATTCTTTTTTCTTTTCCGGGAATAAGGAAGAGACTCTCGAACCTATTATGAATCCTAAGAAGAATCCTCCTTTAGTTCTCTTTGGATCCCTACCTTCGAGCGTTGCTTTTCAACTTGGTTTAGAATTGAAACGCCAATCTATTCAGGTATCAGGTTGGTTACCTGCTCAAAAATATAATAATCTTCCATTATTAGGCAATGGAGTTTACGTTTGTGGTGTTAATCCATTTTTGAGTCGTACAGCAACAACTTTAATGCGACGTCGGAAATGCAGATTGATTGGAGCGCCTTTTCCTATCGGTCCCGATGGAACACGTGCTTGGATTGAAAAGATTTGTTCTGTGTTTGACATTGAACCTCGGGGCTTAGGGGAAAGGGAGGGACAAGTGTGGGAAAGCTTGGAAGATTATCTCAATTTAGTACGCGGAAAATCCGTATTTTTTATGGGAGACAATCTTCTAGAAGTATCTCTAGCACGATTCCTAATTAGGTGTGGAATGATTGTTTATGAAATTGGTATTCCATATATGGATAAACGATACCAAGCTGCTGAATTAGCATTTTTACAGAATACGTGTGGGAACATGTGTGTTCCCATGCCACGAATTGTAGAGAAACCAGATAATTATAATCAGATACAACGTATGCGTGAGTTACAACCTGACTTAGCCATCACTGGGATGGCTCACGCTAATCCATTGGAAGCAAGAAAAATTAATACCAAGTGGTCAGTCGAATTTACCTTTGCTCAAATTCATGGGTTCACCAATGCAAGAGATATTATTGAACTTGTTACTCGTTCATTACGACGTAACAATGGTTTAGAAGATTTTGGTTGGACCAGCTTAGTGAAAAGGGATAAATAATTTAAGAATGTAATACAATCTCTGAATTTCCGGAATATTTGGAGAATCTAAACAGAAGAAACTTATTAATCAGTAAAAATATTATATAAAAGATTTTATTAATGAGTTTATTATTCTTGAATATTTTTATTTATGTATGAAGGGAAGGAACAATACTAGTGTGGTCCGTATATGTGTACGGAAGTGAATACTTTTCGCTTTGTTATACATATCAATAACGAAATATACATATATATCTCGTTATTGATATATCTCATCGTAATTCATATAAAGTATTGAAGGCAGTGAATGAATGGAGGTATTCGTCTTTCCAAAGGGACAAGTATATTGGTATCTCGGAAATAAAACTGAACGACCTTAAGATAGGTACTAAAGTACTTTTTTCATATGTATATAGATAATAATGAATATACTATAATAATCTTATAATTCTGTATCATTCCTATGCTTGGAGTATTCCCCGGATGGTCCGAATCTAGAGATATTGATGAATCACCAGAATTTGAAGATATAAAAATATTTCTTTAACGAATTAATAACACAATATTCTTTATTCACTAACAAATGACAAAACAAATATATATTTATATGCGATAACATAGCCTTCAATATTATAATTAAATTATCATACATAATCTATTCGGACCGTAGATATCTATCCCAATTTCGTACTAATGCTCTAATATATATATATATTAGTAAAAAAAAAAGCAAATTCATGAGGTAATGAATATTGCTTGAGAAAGTGAGGGAATCCATATCAGTGCACCGTTACTACTCCAATTCTTGAAATTATACCTACTTAATCAATATCAATCCTTGATTTTATTTTATTATCTTTTTATCTTTTAGAAATCTTTCTTTAAGCTTGACCAATGGATAAAAAATAGATTCTAATTTTAAATATGAAGATTAAAGTCATATTTCACCATTATATTATTAATAATATGAACATACCTGGTATTAATCCGAATGAATAATAAGATATTCTTCCTCCTTCTCCATATCTCAATACTTCCCCTCCGAAAAAACTTGAGATACCGACGCCATTGACAATTCCATCGAGGATCCGTTGATCAAGAAAAGAAATTATTTCAGCTAATGTTCGTGTACCTCAAACAAATACCGTATTGTAATATCCATCTATATAACCTCGGGAATACGACCAATTGTATAAGAAACTTGGAAAATAACCTAAAATTCCTTCTGATTGAGGATCCGTCTCTTTTTGTAGGTTCCGCGAGAGAAAGAGAGGTCCGTAAAGAATAAGAGCAATAAATATTCCCAAAAATGCTGTACCAACCGAAGTAGTTGCATTTATCCAGAATTCTTCAGAATCCATTTTATGAGAATAACTCAATGATGGATCCAGCCAATAGGATAATAAATCAAAACCCATTTTTTCTTTAGAAAGGGGAACTCCTATAAATCCAATGAACAAAGTGGGTATTGTTGGCACGAGTAAGGGAAATAACATTATATTATTTGATTCCTTGGGATATAAAGGATATTCTTTCTGAGAATAATGAGTCGAAACAGAAATCTCCATCTCTTCATCACCAGATTCTTCAATATTCTCTAGAGGATTAAATAATTCTAATTCTTTCGAATCCTTTTTATTTTGTACGAGTGACAACGCAAAATCCATTCCCTTACCAGAGGTTCTAATTTGATTTTCCTCCCATATAGAAACAGAAGGAGAAATAGAATGTTTGTTGGATGGGTTGGCACGAAAATCTCCTTCGGGAGTGGGGAAATACATACGGAACATATAGAATCCAGTTAGTCCTGCTATAAACCAAGCCATCCACCCGAGAATGGGAAAGTATAACCGACTATCGGTAAGAATCTCATCTTTGGACCGAAAACAAGCAAAAGGTGGAATACCGCAAGGAGAGAGTGTGCCTAGAAGAAAAGTGGTTCCTGTAATTGGCATGTATTTTCTCAAGCCACCCATAAAAGCCATATTTTGGCTTTTATCGGGACAATATCCAACAATAGGTTCCATAGAATGAATGACCGATCCGGATCCAGGAAATGATAGAGCCTTAGAATAAGCATGCGTAATAAGATGGAACAGAGCAGCTCGGTAAGAACCTATACCTGGAGCTAACATAATGTAACCTAATTGGGACATTGTAGAATAAGCTAAGACTCTTTTAAGATCTTTTTGAGCAAGAGCTATAGTAGCTCCTAATAGAGCTGTTATTCCACCTATCCGAGAGATTAGGCTCATCATAAGGGGTAAAGCTTCGAAGAGCGGGAACATTCGAGCCACGAGAAAGATTCCCGCTGCTACCATAGTAGCAGCATGAATAGGGGCTGAAATAGGAGTGGGTCCTTCCATAGCATCAGGCAACCATACATGAAGTGGAAATTGCGCGGATTTAGCTACTGAACCTGGGAATGGGGAAAGAGCACAGAAGGTAGCGAAAAATAAACTAACTTCATGATTGGCGAGCGACTTATTGAATAATTCAGATAAATCTTCAAATTCGGAACTGCCTGTTATCCGATAGGAACCTGAGATTCCCAATGATGATCCGGAATCTCCTACACGATTAGTTATAGAAGCTTTTTGACGAGCATTAGCTGCATTAGGTCGAGTGAACCGAAAACCTATTAATGAATAAGGGCACATTCCTACTAATTCCCGAAAGATATAAATTTGTATTAAATTGGGACTAAGAACCAATCCTGGCATGGGGGCATTGGAGAGACTGGGATAAGCGAAGAACCTTAGATATCCTTGGTCATGAGACATATGACTGTCACTGTGAATCGTAACCATAACTCCTATAGTAGTAATTGGTACTGGCATAATGGGAGTGAGTGGATCAATCAAATAACCTACTTCCAAAGTAACATTTTTATTGTGAATCCAAGACCATAAGTATCGATAAATGGAATTATCAGTAATTTGTTGCCAAGAAAGACGGGGAGGAATGAACATAGCTGTGCCTAGCAGTGAAATGCTGATAATAGCATATATACGACGAAGATTTTTGGTTGCCTTTGGAAAGAAAAACAATCCCAATCCTATTAGAATGGAGGATATAAGTGGAAATAAAGGCACCATCCAAGCATGATATATTAGTTTCATAGAAGATTCTCTCGAGAATGAAACTATTTCATTTTTGGTTTATAATTTACAATATAGAGGAAGAAAAAAGGGAATAAGTGAATGATGAAATTATATCCCATTTATTCAAAATCTTTATTCGAATGAAATTTGGATCAATAAAATCGATTCTTCTTCATTTAAAAAACAACTGAAATATTACTAAAAAAATTTCTCTTATTATAAAGTAATGAGTTATTATAAAGTAATGAGATTTTACACGTATCTTCCTAATCAAGAGATATTTTCCATTTCTATCAGAAAATTAGTTGTTCGTAGCGAAACTTGATGAAGGATGGAACAATTGGAAATATTTGCTTGTTCTACTCCAGTTACTAACATTTAATTTCGATTTTCCAATCTATAACCATTTCCTATTTATAAATCCAATTTTGTAATGAATGCATACGCAGTAATTGAAACCGGAGGTGAACAAATCCGAGTGGAACCAGGAAGATTTTATGATGTTCGTCATTCCACATCATTGAAACCAAATCTCTCGAGCCCAAATACTAAAATACTAATCTATCGAGTATTAATAATTTATCATGAATCTACCATAAATCTTGGACATCCCTGGTTGGCAGGTGCAGTAGTGAAAGGAAGAATTCTGCAGTCCCGTCTTGAAAACAGAATTACCATTCATAAAAAGCGTTCTGGAAAGAAAACATGACGTAAATTAGGACATCGACAAAATTTGGTTCGATTTGTAGTGGATTCCATCTGTCTAAATGGGAAAGATTTATATGAATAAATTAATTATTCATATGATACGATTCTCAATATCAAGATTATTGGAAGCATTTATTTTCTAAGCGTAAATCCTTCAATTATAAAAAAAAAAAAAAAGACTATACACAAACTATACATGTTTCTGCAAGAATATACATATATATAGAGGCTCGTTATGGCGGTCCCAAAGAAGCGTACTTCTAAATCAAAAAAGAAAAGTCGTAAAACTGTATGGACAGAAAAAGCTAATTGGGCTGCGGTAAAAGCTTTTCCTCTAGCTCAATCTATTTCAACTGGTCGTTCCAATAGTTTTTACTATATAACAAAATAAAATCCAAATAATCTGAAATTGAATCCATTTATAAATCAGATGAATTACGACATAGATATAGATAAAGATACTGTATCTTTTGAAGAAAATGCTCCTGTGTATGGAAAAGAATAATTCTTCTATAAAAAAAAAAAAAAATAAATAGTTTAATTTACGTAATTTATTGAATTTTATTAAACTATAACATATATATTATTATTATATATATATATATATATATATAATAATATAATTTTTTTCTTCAATAAGATAAGAATATTTGATATGAAGATCCTTTTCTATACTTCTCCCTTTATAAATCCAAAATAGCTTTTCTTTTTCCTTCTTCTCCACCAAAATAAAATATGTTCATTCTGTTATGAAGCCCAACGAAAAGATTATTCTCGGAGCAGCGGGATTTGAACCCACGACCTCCATCACCCCAAGATGATACGCTACCTAGCTGCGCTATGCTCCGTTACAACAGAATAATTCATTATAATATCCTAATTAGCGAAGTTTATATTTAAGATTACCATATAATTTAATTATAATGTTATTTGACATTTTAGTATAAAGCATGCTATTATGTTCTACGACGAGCCGCCATGGTGAAATTGGTAGACACGCTGCTCTTAGGAAGCAGTGCTAAAGCATCTCGGTTCGAATCCGAGTGGCGGCATCTTTTCTTTGCACCTATGAAGTAAAAATAGATTGATTCTTCATTAAATTAAGATTTTTATTACATTTGGAATTTGAGATCTAGTCATCTTATATTTATATATATATATATAACATATATTTTTTTTTATAATAAATCAATCTATGAAATGAAATTTTTTAATTAGTTCATTCCAGAATAATAATGTAATGTAAAAAATTTAAATTATTACGATACTCAGAACCTTGGAACATATATTAGCTCACACATCTTTCTTTCTCCTTTTTTCCGTCACCCTTCCCTATTGGGGAAAATTGGTCTATATGAGGAACAAGAAACTGAGCAATTTAGGCCGAAGAAGTGTGATAATTACTTTTATTCGTATAACAGGATTTCTATCAACTCGTTGGCTTTACCCCGGGCATTCACCATTAAGTAACTCATATGAGTCACCTATGTTTCCTTCACGGAGTTTCCGTTTAATTCATACGGTTCTGATTCGGAGCCAGAATGATTGGTTGGGTACAATTACTGCACCAAGTGCTATGTTAACTCATGGTTCTGCTACTTCAAGTGTTCCCAGAGAAATGCAGCAATCCACAGCCCTAGTGCCTGCTCTACAATCTCATCGGTTAATGATGCATGTAAGTATGATGATGTTCAGTTACGCAACTCTTTCACGTGGGTCCCTATTAGCAATAGCTCCTTCGGTCATTACATCAAAAAAGAATATGGATATCCCAAAAATTACTTCCAGTATAGACTCATCCATCTGGTCCTCCTCAGAAAAGAGCGATGAGCGGGGAGAGTGTGATTCACCAAACACTCCCTTTCTGTTATCTATAAATTCTCGTGAAGACCAATTGACTTAACAATCAGATCATTGGAGTTATCGAATTACTAGTCTAGGCTCTCCCTTTTTAACCTTAGGTATTCTTTCCGGAGCAGTGTGGGCTAATGAAGCATGGGGATATTATTGGAACTGGGATCCCAAAGAGACTTGGGCTTCAATCACTTGGCTTATGTTTGCAACTTATATGCATACTAGAGTAACTAAGAGTTGGCGAGGTAAAGAACCAGCAATTGCAGCTTCCTCGGGGTTTTCCACAACTCGGATTCGTTACTTAGGAGTTAATCCCTCAGGAAAAGGTTTACACAGCCATGGATGGTTAAGTTAATCCAGGATGTGATTTAAAGTACACTTTGCTTTGTTTCGTCGATCAAAAGAATTTTCGAGATTCTATAAAATTGTAAAAATCACTATTTGAAATAATTGTGAAAATCAAATAGTGATTTTTATAATCTGTATTTATTACTCAGAAATAATCAAACTCTTAACTACCGCTTCCGGAGATCCCAGGATAGAATAAAATCCACCTTGCTGTTCCACAAGGGTAAGACCAGATCGGGATAAAAACCAATGCCTATTATAGGCAACAATAAGCAAATTAGAATGAAAATCTCTCGTGGTCCAGAATCCATGATGTGGGAAATCGGAACATTAGAAACCTTATATCCATAAAAAATTTGACGTAACATGGGCAACGAGTAAATAGGGGTTAAGATTATTCCAATTGCTTCTATTAAGGTAATAATTATTTTCGAAGTAAAGGAGTAGTTTCGACTACCAACCATTCCCAAAGAAACCATTAATTCTGATATAAAGCCACTCATGCCCGGTAATGCGAGAGATGCCACTGGAAAGCTACTAAACATGGTGAATGTTTTAGGCATTGAAACAGCTATTCCCCCCATTTGGTCAATGAAAAGGGTACGCATTCTATCATAACTTGTTCCTGCCGAAGAAAAGAGGGCAGCACCAATTAATCCGTGAGGAATCATCTGTGGAATAGCTCCATTAAGGCCTATATCCGTTACAAAACCAATACCAATAGGTACGAAACCCATATGAGATACCGATGAATAAGCAATTCTTCTCTTTAAATTACGTTGACTCAAAGGGATTGGAGCTGCATAAACGATTTGAATTGCTCCTACTATTACTAACCATGGGGAAAATATGGAATGGGCATGGGGCAATAATTCCATATTAATCCGAATTGGTCCATATCCTCCCATTTTCAAGAGAATCCCAGCTGGAAGCATACATGTACTATAATGTGCTTCCCCATGAGTATCTGGCAACCAGGTGTGTAAGGGAAAGATTGGTAGTTTCACAGCATAAGCTACGGGGAAGCTTAGGTATAAGACTATTTCTAATGCTATAGGATAGGATTTATTAGCTAAATTTTGAGAGTCCAATGTTGGTTCATTAGATCCATAGAGACTCATAGTTAAAGCTCCTATTGGGAGAAAAATGGAACCACCTGCAGTGTACAAAATAAATTTTGTGGCTGCGTATAGACGCCTTTTTCCCCCCCACATGGACAAAGGTAAGTGAACAGGAATTAGTTCCGGCTCCCACATAAAAAAGGAAAGTGAAGTATCTTGAGGAGCGGATGATCCTACCTGGCCGCCGTACATTGCTAACATCGAGAAATGAAATAATCGTGGACTTCGGGTAACTGGCCAAGCCGCTGAAGTAGCTAAAGTAGTAACGAATCCTGTCGATGAAATAAGCCCAATGGAAAGTCCATCAATCCCCAATCTCCAATGAAAATCAATAGGATTTATCCAATTATAATCTTCTTTCAATTAAATAAATGGATTATTAAAATTGAAATGATAACAAAATATATAGGTTATTAAAAGGAACTCTGACAAGCAAATGCCTGGAGTATACCATCGAACAATCTTATTCCCCCTATAGGGGAATAATGGGATTGATGAACCCGCGGGTATAGGTGAAGGAACAATTATTGTTAGCCAAGGATAGTTGCTCGTGATGGGGATAGAGAGATTTTGAACAGAAAACCCATTCCCAAGATTTGAGTATGGGTCTTTATTGAATGAGTACAAATTCCTATTTATTAGAAGAATAGATTAAACCTTTCATAAAGAGCCAACCATTCTTTTTCCATAGTATCTATCGGTCAGTAAGCTAAACCCATACTGCGAGTCGTCTCGGATCCCAAATAAACGCGTACACTCAGAAAATCTGTTGGACAAGCGGATTCGCACCTTTTACAACCTACGCAGTCTTCTGTTCTGGGAGCAGGAGCAATCTGGTTAGCCTTACATCCATCCCAAGGTACCGTTTCTGATACATCCGTGAGGCAAGCTCTTACACATTGGGTACAACCAATACATGTATCATAAATCTTTACTGAATGTGCCATTGGATCTATCGATTTCCAACAATACCGGGAGATACCATGAGCCTTAAATTTACTAAGATTTTACCGATGTATTGCTAATGACAATATTATACCGATAAAATCCATTTGATGAATCTTTGTATTAATGAATATTTGGAATATACAATTTTGATTTTTTATCGATTCTGAATGAAACCGATTCGAATTTTTTAGATTTTACTTAATACAACTTAATCATTTATATTAACCACTAGCATAACAAATAAATGAATTTTATATGAAATAATCTCTATTTTGTTTATAAATTGGAATGACATATCAGATCTTTATATATCCTTTTCATTTTCAAAAGGTGAAGAAAAAAAAAAAAAATAGAATATATCCAGATTTGTTTATTACCATTTTAACAAATTGAATTGATCAATACGAATTGATTTTCTGTTACGATAGATAGTTAGAACAATGGCTAATCCAATAGCTGCTTCAGCAGCTGCAATAGCTACAATGGAGATGGAAAAGATCTCTCCTTTTACTTGTTGAATGTCCAAAAAATTGGAAAATGTGACAAGATTTACATTAACTGCATTGAAAATTGACTCGAGACACATAGGTGCTCTGATCATACTCCGACTCGTGATTAATCCGTAAATGCCGATACAGAATAGGAAAGCACCTGGAATAAGTGCATGTTCAAGCATGATCAATTAACTCCTTATGGATCCTAAGGTTCTTAAGTATAAATAAAAGTTAAGTAAGTATAAAAAAGTTTTTATAGCACTACTCATGAAACGAAAAAATCATCTTTGGCCTGTAACACCTCACTCTCCTCCAGTTTAACCATTTTATCTCGGCGAGCCGTAGTAATAGCTCCTACTAGAGCAACCAAAAGAACTATAGAAAGAGGTTCAAATGGAAGCAAAGAATCGGTTAATAAATGGGATCCAATACGTTGGACGTCATCTGTTAAAGGTTCTTCCACGATCCCACCTGGTAATACAATTAAGGATACTCTGGACCATGATGTATCTAGGATCATAATAATCGGTAGAAAAAAAAGACTTATACAAAGTGCTAAAGTAATTCCATCTCCTGCAGTCCGGTATGTAGAAAGATGGAAAGATTGTGGCTCATTCGTTGACGTAACAGCAGATACAATTGAAACATTTACGGCTCCTACATAAATCGAAATTTGCACAGCAGCTACAAAGTCCGCATTCGGTAAAAGATATGGAAGGGATATACAAGCGAAAACTGACCCTGAAAGAGGAGCGGAATAAACTATATTTGTGAGCGATACTACTCCTGGACCTCCTAATATGGGACCTAACTCTAAGGAGACAAAAATAGCCTCATGAATTGGTTCAGGTAAATTGATCATGTTTGCAATAAACGAAAGTCCTCTCTTTCAGGATCCTATTCACTGACTCAAAAAAAATTACCCTGTTTCTATATAATTATATTCTGAGTTAATTCAGAAAGAAACTCTATATGTATTGTTTTTCCACCCCCCCCCTTTTTTCCGCTTCTCAATCGAACTCGGTGTGAGAATCAGTTACATCTCTTGAATCAAGATGTCCTTCCATAACTCCCTTAGATAAATAATTTAAACTTGGAATAGCTTGAATTGTAGAATCTTTGATCACTGATATAGGCAAACGTCCTAAAGCAATCTGATCATAATTTAATTCATGACGATTATAGGTCGAAAGTTCATATTCTTCAGTCATTGACAAACAGTTCGTGGGACAATACTCGACACAGTTTCCACAAAATATACAAACTCCAAAATCAATACTGTAACTTTTCAATTGTTTCTTTTTCATGTTCCTTTTCAATTCCCAATCAACAACAGGTAGATTAATTGGACATACACGAACACATACTTCACAAGCAATACATTTATCAAATTCAAAGTGAATACGTCCACGAAATCGCTCTGATGGAATTAATTTTTCGTAGGGATATTGAATGGTCATAGGTAAACGATTCATGTGATCCAAGGTCACCATAAAACCTCGACCGATATACCTCGCAGCTTGAATTGCTTGTTGACTATAATCCCGGAGTCCATTCACCATGGAAAACATATGGTAGATACCCTCGAATAAATTATTCAATTTTTTTTTATCCAACTCATAAGATTGAATAAATATATAAATTATAAATGTGTTTATTATAGAATCTTATTCACATAAATAAATTATAGTGAAAGAAGTTGAAAAGAAGCTGTTAATAATAAATTACCCAGGGCGACAGGCAAAAGAAATTTCCAACCAAGATCCAATAATTGGTCCATTCTTACTCTGGGTAAGGTCCATCTTGCCATGATAGAAATGAACAAAGATAAATAAGCTTTAGCTAATGTAATAGTAATTCCTATTGCAATATTGATAACCTCACCAGTTCCATCAGTTGAATTTAATTCTAAGTGGTCGAAAACTGGTAAGAAAGGGATAGAAAAGTTCCATCCGCCCGAATAAAGAACCGTTACGAACAATGAAGAAGCTAATAGATTTGGATGAGAAGCAACATAGAATAGGCCAAATTTTATACCTGAGTACTCGGTTTGATAACCTGCTATCAATTCTTCCTCTGCTTCTGGTAAATCAAAAGGCAATCTTTCACATTCCGCCGGGGAAGGAATGAAAAAAGCTACGGAACCTATAGGTTGACGCCACAAATTCCATCCCCGAAAACCATATTTGGACTGCGCCTCGACTATATCAACTGTACCCAAGCTGTCGGATAATCATAGTCGATGTTAGCATCACTGTTAGCATCTCTATTCCAGAACCGTACATGAGACTTTAGCTTCATACGGCTCCTCGATGGCTATCGAGAAACAAAAATTTAATGATAAATTTTCAGAATCAATTGAACCAATGAGATTCTGTCTGCTATAACAATAGAAGCTTTCGAATCTATCTCAGCCTTTACAGTTTTTTGTTAGCGCTAACTCAAGTCTCTAAGTAGAAGAAGATTTTATATTTTCTATAGGATAGAATTTAATCATGCTTATTTATGAGAGGTGAGAACTGTATGAAGGATTACTTCGTTCCTGATAGTCATTCGTTTAGTAGATAAGGATATACTCCAGATCGGGGTCCTGGGGAAGTACTACTCGGTCGTCCCTACCAACGCCAAGTCCTAATCCCATTATTGGGAATATCTATATAAAGATGCTTTTTCTACTAATCTTTCGCGTATCTTAGTGTTCCTGACCATCTACTCCTGCCTAATCTAAGTATGATAGTAATAACTTCATACATTTTATCTTTTGCCCCCGCTGTCGGGTCCCGATAACTAATCTTAAACCCGGGTACACAATTTCCGTATGCTTTCACTCTCGTACATAGAGGATGGGACTCGATCCTATTACTGCAAATGAATAAGCTGTTTGATCTCACCCATATGACTATCTAGTTTTCTAGGATAAAAGGAAGAACTATTTCATCCTTTTCTTTTAATTGACTCTCTTGTGAAAGAGGTTTAGTATTTCAACGAATCACACGTGGGGATATGGATGACACGCGTAAAGCTAAAGGAATTTCATAACTAATGGATTGAGCAGCGGCTCGAAGACCACCCGAGAAAGAATATTTATTATTTGATCCGTATCCCGCCATGGGGGGTCCGAGAAGAGCAATACTTGAAACAGCGATCCAAAAGAAAACACCTGTACCAAGATCAGCTAGAATAATGTTGTGGCCAAAAGGAATTACTAAGTAACTTAGAAAAACTGGTATGATTACAACAGCCGGTCCGATATTGAATAACCATAAATCTCCCCTGGATGGAATAATATCTTCCTTCAATAGTAGCTTTATTCCATCTGCCAGAGCTTGAATAATTCCCGAAGGGCCAGTATATTCAGGTCCAATACGCTGTTGTATCCCTGCAGATATCTTTCTTTCAGGCCATATAATGACTAGAACTCCCATCGTAACTCCTAATACGAGAGTGATGATGGGGATGATAATCCATATAAAACCGAATAAATCTCTTGGAAATCCTAATATATGGAATAGATTGATAGCTTGTTCCTCAATATCTGTATTAACCACCGTTTCAACGATCAACCTCTCCCGTGATAATATCTATACTACCTAGAATTGTCATAATATCTGCCAATTTCACTCCTTTTAATAGTTGAGGAAGAATTTGTAAATTGAGGAAACCGGGTGGGCGAATTTTGAATCTCCAAGGAAAGAAAGAATCGTCTCCCATGAAAAAGATACCTAATTCTCCTTTAGGAGCTTCAATTCTAAAATAAAGCTCATTTTTGGGTAACTTGAAAGTGGGAGAGGGCTTTTTACCAATGAACCGATAATCAAAATCATTCCAATCTGATTTATTTACTTGATCAAGCCGTCGAGCTTCCAAATTTTCAAAAGGTCCCCCTGGAATAACTTCCAAAGCTTGTTTGATTATTTTCACGGATTCTCTCATTTCTCCGATTCGTACCAAATAACGAGCTAATGAATCTCCATCTTTTTGCCATTGAATTTGCCAATCCAACTCATCGTAACATTCATGATGATCAACTTTACGAACATCCCATTTTACTCCTGGAGCTCGTGGCATAGGCCCTGATAAACCCCAATTTATGGCTTCTTCTCTACCAATAATACCAACTCCCTCAACTCGTTTCAAAAAGATAGGATTTCGTGTAATAAGTCTTTCATATTCATCCACCTTCGGTAGGAAATAATCACAAAAGTCTAAACATTTGTCTACCCAACCGTAAGGTAGATCTGCGGCTACTCCCCCGATACGAAAATAATTATGCATCATTCGCATACCAGTTGCGGCTTCGAATAAATCATATATCATTTCTCTTTCCCTGAAGATATAGAAGGAAGGAGTTTGTGCACCAATATCAGCCATAAAGGGTCCGAGCCATAACAAATGGGAAGCTATGCGACTTAATTCTAGCATAATGATTCTTATATAACTAGCTCTTTTAGGCACCTGAATATTGGTCAATCTTTCTGGTGCATTTACTGTTACAGCTTCTGCAAACATAGTAGCTAAATAATCCCATCGTGTGACGTAGGGAAGATACTGGACAACTGTTCTATTTTCAGCAATCTTTTCCATTCCTCTATGTAAATAACCTAATATGGGTTCACAACCAGTAACATCTTCACCATCTAAGGTAACAATAAGTCGAAGAACACCATGCATTGATGGATGATGAGGGCCCATACTTATTATCATGGGATCTCTCTTTGTAGTGAGCATGGTCGTATGCCGCTCCCCCTCGAATAATTCCAGAAATGAATAAGAATAAGGAAATTTTCATTCTTCATATTGATATAATTACAGTGGATGCTTAGCTAAAGATTCTAAAAGATAAATTAACGTTTTTTCAGTCCGCGAATACGTAATTGATTAATCAAATTTTCGTAACAGAGTGAATTTTTTTGAGATAGATGAGCCAAAAGACGTTCGCGTTTTCCTGGGATTTTCCACAAACCTCTCTGAGATGAATAGTCTTTGCCATGCAATTTTAAATGATAGGTAGGTTTCAAAATTCGATTAGTTAAATGGGATATTTGAAACTCAACGGATCCTGTTTGTTTTTCGGGAACCAAAGATGAACGAATCAATATATTTTTAGCCATAGGAACAACAATTGCTCCTAAATTAATTATATGCTGGAGGAAAAAAATAAAAATTTTTGGATTGTAGCTAATTAATAGTTTTTTTTTTACAAAAATAAGAGCAAGATTTTCAATATCTTAAGATGTCTATAAAATAGAATAAAATCTTTCCAAATATTATTAAAAAACTGAATAAATTCATTTTTAGGTTATAAAATAAACAAGATTTTATTTGAGCAGTGGCAAATAGCACATTCTTTCAAATAGTGATGGATAAATAATAAAAAGGTTCGTAATTTCTATATAATCCAAATTTTTTTTGGAGAAACCCTGATGGAATGCTATAAACAATGATAAAAATTGTTCATAATCAAAAATACTGAATGAAAAAGAATGCAAACATTTTTTTTTTTTTTTCTCAACTGTTTTTTGAGGGATACATACAAATTCTTAACATAGCGAATCGACTTCCATCATTTGTATTAAACCGAAATCTATTCATACAACCCAGATCTTCCAATCGATAGCTGGACCAAAGAAACCGTTTAATAATTTGAGTTTCATTTGCGTTAAATTTTCGATCTTCTTTTATTGGTTCCTCGTAGTTGCGCCTATTCTCCCCGGAACAAGAATTAAATTCTGCTCCTTGATTTCCATTTTCTTCTAAATATAAGGAATTCAATATTCCCAATTGTATACGACGTTTCGAAGGTAAAATATCTTCGATATTAAATGAATCTGAAATAATTATTTTTTCTTTATTCTCAATAACTTTTACGCGTAGCATAGATTCATTAAAAAGGATGAAATCAGATATTCTTCTAAATCTACTTTTAAAATTTAATAGAATACTTATCATTTTATACATCAGAATCTCGTCGTATAATATTTCTGGTAAACGATGTCCCAAATCTTTGAATATTTTATTTGTACCATCCATGCAAGTATAGTTATAAAATAAAACTATATTTTTCAAAATCTTCTCATAGAGAGACCGAAAATTGACTCCTTCAACTCCAAATTTAATGATATTAAGAAGATTCGTTGTATTTCCTGCTATTTCTGCTTTCTCTGCTATCTTTTCAGATTTCAAATTCCATCGCTCAATATACTTATGAGATTCTCTTCTCTCAAGTAATCTTTTTTTTGCATAATCGTCTTTGTCTTTCCTTAAAAGAGATCTCTTTGGTTCGTGTATGAAACTAAAGTCACAAGTTGTTAGAAATTCATACATTTCTATAATGTTAAATTTTTTTAGAATCTCTGGATATAGCCATGAATATAAATTAGAATTTAAATGAATGTTTTTTTTCCTATCAATTCTTTTATATTCATTCTTCTTTCTATCATTGACTAATATATATTTACGTATCTTTTGAATACGATCATTAAATGCGATTTCTTTTTTTTCATCTTGCCATATTGGAAATCTTTCAATGTCCGCATCTTCTATAGAAGCAAGATAACTATAAGATAAAAGATTATATTTGTAACGTTCATTAAGTTTCCCCGTTTCTTTCAGATCCGCAATGAGTTTAGAATAAATCCTTTTTTTATAAGAACGTAAAGATTTATATTTATCAAAATTATCGGAAAAATAATTTTCTATTTGCCAGTGTTCAGTAACCTTATCTCTCCATCTCTGTGGTGCGATCTTACGCCATATCCGTAAAGGTACATTATATCGATGAAAACATTGTAACCATTTCTTCCAGTCCTTCTCTTCCAAATCCCGTGGCTTCCTGGAACTGAGTATTCCCTCTTCATTCGAAAAAGCTTCAATATTTTCTTCAATAAAGAGATTTGATATCTGGTACCTTAATGATTCCACTGGATAATACTTATTCATTGTTTTCATTTGCCATATTTTGTGAAATACATATGCTTGGGATATTAATCCCGTATCCTGATTAGGATGAACTTTGAAATATTCCATTTCTTTACTAGAAAGAATTAAATCTTTATTGAAAAATTTATTATCCTTCGTTTTTGACTTAGAAATGAAAAATATTATTTTCTTATAAATTGTTGAAAGATCTCTTGTAAATCCCATTCTTAATTGTATGTTGAACCAAATGAGATGAAGAAGAACTACAAAATTTCTATTCATTTTTTTTGATAAAATTTTGATTAAAAAGATCCATTCCTCGATCAATTCCATACTTCTTCTGTGAAAATTCACAATTATTTGAGAAATTTGAATTGATATCTTTCTTGATCTCAGTTCTTTCTCATTACCAGGATATACTCCATTCTTCTCTTTTGAATTAATATTAATTTCTAGTTCATCAGAATGGGTCTGTTCAGTGATTCCTTCAATCTGATTACTTTCCGGGGCTACGAAATCCCTTCTTAATTCTTCAATATTTGTTCGAGCTTCATATCCAAATTGATCTGGAATTGTTGATGAAAAATTTTCATTACATTTAGTTGTAATTTCAATTGGTAATTCATCAATTATTTTGCTACTTATCCCAAAATTTGTTCTGTGTTCATTACCTGGTTCAAAACTAGATATATCATTATTCGTAGTTTTATTGGGCTGAGTATCTAATATTGTTAGATCTTTTTTATAAATATTTGATTTTTTTTTTAATGGAAAAAACTTGTTAAAGATTTCTGTAATTTTTTCTGATAAAATATCTATTTTCCATCTTTTTTTCAATCCTCGAATTAAAGGCTTAAAGAAAGGAGGGTTTTTTTTCCTACTGCCAAAGGGTAGATAGGTTTGATATCCAAAGGCTGTTAAAAAACCATAATCAATTTTTCTTTTTTTTGCTAAACTATATGAATTCGTTTCGAATCCAGGATCACGCCACTTCAAATGAGAAGGATTTATAATTTTTATTTGAAGACCGTCTCTAAGCCACGAAAATGGTAAATCGTTCACCGAAACTTCGGTACCATCATAAGTGCATCCTATAAAAAATTCCTTATTCCAATCATTCCAATCCTCTGCCCATTCCTGAGTTTGGAATAACAATAGATAACTAATAGTTTTAAATATTATTAATATAGGTAATACTATATATTTTCTAAAATATAATTGGCTGACTAAAAAAAAACCTCTTGCCCAATGAGCAAGTTGAAAATCAAATCTTTCTGCCGTCGCGAGACGATTAGCCTTTGTTACTGCTTTTATAGCAAAAACCTTTTTCGAAAGAAAGGATATTAATCCTTTTATCTTCTTCTCAGGATGTTCAAAAGTCGGTTTTACATTTATACCTATTTTGCCCGGAGAAGAAAACGTAGTTTTTTTCAATATTCTCAAAAAAAATGGAGAATGCATTTCCGATTGTAATGATTCTTGTAATAAAGCTTTACGCCTTCGAGCACGTATGGATCCTAATATTAGGTTCCGACGAAAATCTGGTTGTGTTGCGAAACTTTTCACATTTCTAAATTTTTCATTCTTTTTTTCAATCCAATCTATACTTTTTATTCTAAGGGAACGAATTCCACTGAATACATTCATAAGATCGAATGCATTGTTTATTAGTTTTAAAAATAGAGGTTTTTCTTTTTTAAATTCTCGGAGTTGGGGTCCAGTAAAGTTACCTGAACCTAAATCATCATCTGTTTGCCAATCATTTTCAAGTTTACACCATAGAGAATACTCGTCAGTCAAAACACAAGGTGATTTTGGTATTGCAACTCCTTCACGTAATTCTCTATTCAGAAGAGGATCAAACCCTTTAAGGAAAATATTGTTACTGTGATCGCATAATTTATTCTTTTTTTCAATAACTTTTTCTATTGAAGATCCTTTGTCTAGAGCTCGAATTCTATTCGTTAATTCATTATTCAAATCATCTTTTCCCCGGTTCTCGGTATCAATCCATTCCTTCTGACGAAGATCTTCGAATGACTTGAAATTTTCCTTGAAACTTCTTTCAAAAATTGACAAACTAGGTGAAGATGTGAAAGATATTCTTTGTCTCCCATCACTCACACACGCGTCAAAAAAATATTGAGACATCTCTGTTTTTATAAGAGTCATCGCGTTGAAATAGAAAAAATCCTCTTCGACATATCGGAATGGTCGGACCCATTTTCGATAATCGAATAAGATAGTAGGCAACTTTTTTAACCACGATAACTTTTTAACTTCCTTTTTTTCAAAATTAGAATATATCCTGTTATCGAAGAGAGGTACGGGAGCTCTACCTAAATATAATAGACAGAGAGCTATATAAATGATACGGGAAGTTCGAGCAAAGAGAATCTTTACTAAATAAGAAAGTCTATTGTCTGTATCTGAATCGGGTTTTAGAACGGAAATAAATTTGGCCAAAATTCCGGGAAAAATGGAACCACCCAACCACCAGCCATAAAGGCTACTTATTACAAATAAAAATTTATTGCTATAACGGAAAGTAAAGAGTTTGGCTAATCTTGTTAATACAGGACTTGGTAAGAGAACAGGATTGAATAATGAAAGGATAATAATATCCAAAAATGTTAATGTTCTTCCTTCATAGATAAATTGAAAATCATCTTTCCGGACTATTTTTGCACGCATAAAATGATAATGCATTATTGGTCTTTTTTCTTTTTGCAATCGGCGACATAAAAGACGATACCAATAAAATAGCATGTACGGTAAAACTAGCAAAATTACTGCATGAGGTTTCACTAACATGACATAGAGATGCAAATAGTATACCGATAAAATGATTACCAGTTGTCCTACAATTGAAGTTCCAACAACTAATTTAGCATTAGAATCTTTCCCTAAAAGAAGGGTTCTTACGAGTAAGATCTGAGGAAGACCGATAGGTAATGTTGCAACAAATCCGTAATATAGTCCGAATAAGATCAATGGGCTTGAAACATTTATCCACGGCAATATTTCAATCCGTAATAAAAAAAGTGAAAAAGGTTTTTTTGACGTAATAGGATCACCTCCTCAGAAACGGGAGTAGAAAATGGTTATTAATAGCTGCTTTATCCTCTTCCGGGATTATTCTATTATCTCTCTTATTATCTTTCTTACAAGCATATTTTTTTTTTAAAGTATTTGATTCGCCTTGCATTCCCCGTTCACATTTACTGTGGTTCATACGAGTAACAGAAACTCTTTTTGACAAATGTAAATAGTTTGTTTCTACCACACTTTTCTTACTCGAACGATATGGAAAGATTAGTGATATGAAAAGTAAAACTAAATTGAATATATGGATTCGATGTGAAGAATTGGAACAAATGATAAATAGAAAGTCGAAGAGCTTGTGTTCTCGATTGGAAAAGATTTCAGTTAACAATCCCAAATTCCATTTTGTCCATAAATTCAATAAATATCTATTCAATAAATATTGATGTTCTTCTTTATCCCAACAAGCTTTCTCCCAATGAGGGTTCTGTTGAGACATCCTCTCCGATAAGAAATAGAATCCTTTCGGTATCAATTGTTTTTGCTTATATTTAGGTTTCTTTCTGTTCATACTTCGGTCTCTATTTTCCTCCAAAAAATGAAATGCCTATGATGCGTAATCCTTTATATAATACATAATAATGATGACATGACACAAAGAAAAATTTACATCAATTGAGTGAGAATATTAATGGAATAGAAAGAATCTTTATTAGTTTTTATTTCGAAACAGAATCATTCGCTCCATCATCTTTTTTTCACATACCTTTTAGTCAGTCAGAAAGGGTAGGCAAACGACGGGGGGGCGAAAGGGATTGCTATCGTTACCCCTTCTCCGTATAATAGAGGTTAGGGTGTACGCGAAGTTCCGGAGAAAGCTCCGGGTTTTCCAACGGTTCATGCACTGGTCATAGGTCGGTCCGAAGAAAAAGAGTCTTCGAGTGTACATAGGATTGAATTCTCCGCATTGTTCCTGGGTAGCTCAGCGGTAGAGCGGTCGGCTGTTAACCGATTGGTCGTAGGTTCAAATCCTACCCAAGGAG